TAAAGACTCTGATGGATTGTTATCGTGTATTGCTTAACTGAACAGTACCAAACCTTTCAATAAAATGAAAGGGTTGGTACTGTTCAAATGTTTGCTGTTATTCTTCATCCTTCTTCCCATTCCATAAATAATGGATATGTGCAGTTCTCCTGCATCCAGCAGGAATTGAACCCGCGAGTTCACCAATTATGAGTTGGGCGCTTTAACCATTCAGCCATGGATGCTGAATAAAGATCATCAACATATTCATTCTATAATATTAGTATAGACTCAGATCTGAAATTGGGTAGTTCGGGATCCAATCACATTCTTTCTCTCATACTTGATTCATGTCAAATATTACCAATAGACATTTGACATAGGTCCACGACCGAAAAACTTGTTCGATAGTTGGTTGGGAATTAGTCATCGATCTTGCTTTGATCCCCTGTAAGAGGTCGCCGACCCACATACAAACGTTAGCCTCGTCATTTCTTCCAAGAAGAAATGACTGTAGATAGAGACAATTGGTTTGTTTTTCCGGGGCGGACGTAGCCAAGTGGACCAAGGCAGTGGATTGTGAATCCACCACGCGCGGGTTCAATTCCCGTCGTTCGCCCATAAAATAAGAGAAAAAAACGGACTGGATTCAGTTTCAGTTTCATTTTCCTATTTCAGTGAAATAAATTCTATCCATGTGTTATAATGGTATTGGTTGGTTGACACGAGTTTTCCAATTATATTAAATCAAGATTAAATAATCTATTTATTCTATTCATTGGGATGAAAAAAAGGGGTAAAAAGAAATGAAAAAAAGAAGATCCTGGATAGTGAAATTGGAAGAGATCAAAAGTTATCAATTTCTATACAATCCATGGACCGAATCCAATTTAGTGAGATTTTTAATTCAAATCCTTTCGCACCGGGAGCGCCTTATAAAGCTCTTTGACCTTAGAATTCTCAGTACGTTGCTTTTACGCGATCTACGTAAAAGCAATCCATATTTTTTGGTCAAAGGTATAGTAGTACTTACATTATCGGTCCTCACATATCACTTCAATTATAAAAGTAGTATGACCGATAGAAAAAATTTCTATTTGATGAAACTATTTCCTATACATATAAACGTTATGGAACTTGGAAATGAAACATCGGAAGAATATTTAAAACCTTTCACTCAAAATTGGTTGATACTTCCGCATCTTTTCCTGTCTTTCCAATTGAAAAGATCTTACAATCAATCCATAGAACATTCTGATCCCATTAATTTCAATTCAGGATATGACAGGAACATGAACAAGAAGGATGAGATGATCTCGGAGAATCAAGGACCGAGCGAAACTCATTCGGAAAAGGATGAGAAAGATATCAATTCGAAGATCGATTCGACTCTCATTTCAACCGAAAATAAGTATTGGGAACCTGAAAAAGATCTTTGTGAAGATCCATTCACAAGAAATAAAACGGAGATTGAGCAACGAAGAGAAAGATCAATTATTTGTTCTCTTTCAATAAAAGAGAGAGAAAAAATAAAAATAGAATCAGATTTGTCCTCAAAGCGTTTATCAGAATATTCTCCAATCTCTTGGGCGAAAGAATTATTTACAGAAGATCAAAGATATACGGAAGAGATTTCTTTTCCTTTGGAAAGGAAAAGATTCATTGAGAATTTTACAAAATCAATTCGTTATTCTTTTTTTTACATATTGCTAATAGATGAATCGTATATGGGTAGTCCTAGTGCTACTGAGAAGCCCATTGAAGATTTCAACTTATCCAAAAGGTTATTGAAAAGGCAACAAGAGGTTTTTTCCCAAGATTTAAGGGATTCAAAATCCTATTCATTAATGAATAGGATAGTTGATCTATGGAAGATCAAAACATATTTTGAAATTGAAAATCCTTCCTCGAATTGTGCTATTTCATCAGATCTCGGATCTATTATTCTTAAAAAGCCAAGTTATATGCACCGATCCGGATCTATAAAGCGGAATTTGACTCTGCCTTTGAATCTATCTTCTGCATTCTGTGATCAAAGCAAGGGACAATACATATTGCACAAAAATTTTCGATCGAAAACTAAAAAAATTGTTCTGGAAATGATAGATCAATTCACTCTATCAATAACTAAGCCTAGTCAGGTTCATGATCAAATTTATTTTTATATTGATTCTCACATGAATCAATTATATGAACTCAACAAAAATGGATCGTTGAGATCGGATCGGATCTTCAACCACAGAGATAAATTGAAGAATCAATCTTTATGGATCCTACTCAAGATTACTGATAAAGAGGATGAATATTTAGATCAAATAATCGACAAAGAATTGAGCCAAATCGATTCAAAAAATCGCTTGGAGATAGGAACTCCTCTTAACGATTATAGAACTGAAGCTTTTCATTGGTATGAATCGATTCGGTATAAGATTTCCGGGTATTCGGAAAATATATTGAATATATTCAATTTTATGAAAAGGTCCAGTCGCAAGTTAAAGGATCAAATTCGAACAAATTGGATAGAAAATGAAAGTTTTCATAATGTAACGAAAGATACAATTGACCGGCATTCGTCAAGTTGGAGAAAAAGTCAGAGAGAATGGTTCAACCGTTCTATTATTCGAACGGATAAACATATCAATCGGAATTTGAATGTGTACAATCAGACCGAATACTTTATAAAATATTTGAAACATGTTTTTTCTAAACAAAACTATTTTAAAATAGTGTTCGATCCAATTGGATCATGTACTAATACTAATCAAGATTCAATTGGTTGGTCTCTAAGTTCCAACAAAAAAGATTATTTCAAGTTTTCTTCCCTTTTTGAAAGTACTGTGAAGATCTTAAATTCGAACTTCGATATCATTTCGAAGTTCAATTCTAAGTTCGATATTTTCATTTCAATTTTGGATTTTCGCTTTTATGAGCTCAAAAGTCTTAATGATCAACTATTAAATAAGTTGTTGGATCCAATTGGTGCTCTAATCGTTCATTTAAAAAAATTAAAACCCTTTCTTTTGGATGACCATAATCTTTCAAAAAGATCAAAATTATTGATTGATGAAGGAACAATTCAACCATTTTTTTCGAATAAGATACCGATTTATCCATTGATTATTGACTTATTCGATAATGAAAAGAATCACATGGAATCGTTCAATAACACTTCTTTTTCGACGATATCCAACGATCGAGACAATTGGTTGAATCCCATCAAACTATCTGATCAGAGCTCATTGAGAGCTTATTTTCACGGAGCAAATACGCTCCAATTTTTTGATTATTTGCATCATCCTCGGTCAAATTATAGGAAGATTCTTCCTTCTTATATGAATCCTTTCCATATCAGAAGGAAGAATCTTACATATGGAAAATTATTTCATCTTTTGTCCATCCACAACAATCTATCTTCCTTGCCCATTGGTGAAATAGGACCCGTTCACTCAGAGAAAGAGACTATTTCATTCATCAAGTCACAAATATCTAACATATTCTTACCTAAATATTTACAACGAAAACGAAGTGGTGACCAAACGTTTGTATTAATCTATGACTTGTACAGATCCTTCAATTTACTAACTCGATTTAATCCATTCGTTCGTGACAATGGATGTCTTTCCTCGATCGAAGAGATTTCTATAACGCCTTTAACAAAAGAACAAATAGTCAATTTGGAAAAAACTTTTTGCCAGCCTTTTTTCCATAGATCCGATTCAGAAGAGAACAACCTCGATCAGTACCTTAAAAAGGATTTCAGTTCAAACATGGATCTTATTCAAACTCGATCTTATCAAGATGATTTACTATCCGAAATCTTTCCCAATAAGAATCAGGAAATGTTTCAAGATTGGTTTGTAACCGAAAGTTTTCAAAACATAATTGGAAACAAAGGCATAGATGGGAGGAGTACCCTTTCTAATTCATCTAAAGAGGAACGGAATATTCTATTATCACCGCGTTTTAATGAACCTGTTAAGAAACAGGAGATGTATAGGATCTCTCGAATAGATAGTCTTTTTTCAAAATGGGATTTGCTCCAAACATATATGCCATGGTTTTTTACCTCTGCAGGGTGTAAATATCTTGAAAATATGCTTTTAGATAATCTTCCAGAGATATTACTACATGGGAGTAATCAATTTGTATTTATTTTGCGAGATATTAAACATAATATTATACATAAATTGAATATCTTGTGGGAACTTTATCATCCATTATGGGAACCTATACAATGGAAATTGAGAACGAATCTTTTTCAATTTAGTTTTAGATTCAGAAAATTCATTCTGAATAAGTTTTTCTTTCTAAGTCCTTTGAATGAGTTTTTAGAATCTAGTACTGTTGATCGAAAGAAGTCATCAGTTTCATTCATATGGAAACATCTGAGATTACTAAATGCTCGGAGGTATGAAGAATATGGGATTCTTATCCCTTTTTTCGTCCTTGGGTATTCTGTTCTTCAATATTTGAAAGTGACTTCCTTAACCTTTCTCAATTTAAAAGTAGACTTTGAACTCATCAAGTATTTAAAGGATCCGTCATACGTGATAGAGTTGCAAAAACTTATGAATCCTTTCGTGCCTAATCTCTGGTTATCTTATATAGGGGACACATCCAGCTCTTCTTCTATGAAGAGGAAGATGAAGAATAGAAAGCTTAATTCGTCTATAACTATAATAAGAGAGTGGAACAAATGGTGTTCTAGTATGGATATCTACGAAAAAGAGATAGAATTACTAGTTCAGCTTCTAATGATGGAAAAAAACATTTCTCAATTTGAATCAAATTTGACTTACAGTCATAATTTCCTCAAGAATGAAATTGGTTATCAAATAACTAGACAGCCGGGACTTATTCACTTACGATATTTGGCCTACACTTATCAAAAAGATCTAATGAATTACGAATTCGATCCATTTTGTTTAGCAGAAAGATGGGTATTCTTTGCTTTTTGTCAGAAGATAACCTCTTCACAAATATTGTGTCAAACCAACCCCCCATTTCATGGACCCCCTTTATCACTCCACTCAGGATCATTACTTTCCAAAGGGATTTTACTCATAGGTCCTATGGGAACTGGTCGATCCTATTTGGTCAAAAGTATAGCAGCAGACTCTTATGTTCCTTTAATCAAAATATCTCTGAACAAGTTCTTGTATGGTAAGTATTTAAATTACCCTGATAGTAGAATTATTCAAACTGAATTTTTTAATTTGGCAATAGACAAAATGCGACAATTCCATCTTACCTTGGAATTGGCAAAAAGAATGTCTCCTTGCATAATATGGATTCCAAACATTCATGAACTGAATGTCAATGACTTAACTCACGCTTTCCTTGATTTCGACTTAAGTGACTCTTTCCTTGGTTTATTAGTGAGCCATCTCTCTAGAGATTATGATAGAGATTCTATTAGAAATATTCTTGTTATTGCTCCGACTCATATCCCCCAAAAAGTGGATCCAGCCCTAATAGCTCCAAATCGATTAGATAGATCGATCAATATTCGAATGCTTGTTATCCCACAACGACAAAGGGAATTTCCTATTCTTTTATGTAGTAAAGGGTTCTACTCGGAAAAAGAGTTGTCCTGTTCCGATGAATTTGGATCTAGAACCATAAGTTCTGATGCACGAGATCTAGCAGCACTGGCCAATGAAGCCTTAATAATAAGTATTACCCGAAAGAAATCCGTTATAGACACTAATACGATTCGATCAGCTCTTTTTAGGCAAACTTGTAATTGGAAATCTATGGAGAATCAGGTTGGATCCGGTCAAACTTATGAAAGACTTATCTACAAAGTAGGAAAGGCTTTTATACAAAATACACTTAGAAGGAATTCTCCCCTGAATCATCTATCTACCAAAAAGGAATTATGGAAGAAAAGGTTTTGTTATTTGTCCGAATGGTATTTAGAACCTTCGATTGCCGAAACAACTATGAAGGAATTGACCATACTTCCCCATATTTTGGGTTGCTTGGCCGGATCAGCGGCTCGAGATTCTTGGTCTATATCGGAACGAAATATCGAGAATTGCATTACTCTCGATAGATCCGCTGAGCATGATCTCGATCTAGCTTCTAGTCTTTTAGAAAGTCTTCTGGTGGAATTTCCATGGTTAGGAAGATTTCGGGGTACGTTCGATAAGGATCAGAGCACATTCGCTCCTCAGCCCAAAACGAGAAATCATCTAGATATGATACGATTTCTTCAAGAATATGAATTAAAGTTTCTACAAGAAACTCTTGACGCAAAACAAAAAGAAACTTTCGACTCAAAACAAAAAGAAACTCTCGACCCAAAACAAATGGATAGGGATATGGATGAAGAATTCATAAATAACATAGTTTGGGCTCCTAGGATCTGGCGTCTTAGTTTTCTTCGCAGTAATCGATTCGATCGTACAAAAAGAGGTACAAAAAGACGTATAAAAAGACCCAATTCATTTAGATCTTCGTATCAGTTCAGATCATTTAAAAAAAGGCAGATGATAAGATCTAAAATTTCTATAAAATATCCGAATCCGATGCAATATAAATCCTCTAAGAAACCCATGTTCTTTCTAGGAAGACGATTTCTTTGGGATCCCTTCCTATTTCAAGAAGAGTGCCTTGTGTTTTCACGCCGAGAATTTTTCACAAATGAAGAACTGCTGAAAAGGCTTTATATTACTTATGGTTCAATGAGAAGAACATCAAAATATGGTTTTTTCCCTAAAAAAAGTTACTACCATTTTTTTCGTAGATATAATTCAAAATTCATTAACAATTCGATTTTGTTCATGAATTCGTGGAAACAATTAGGAAAGGAACATTTTGAGGATTTCAAACGCATTCAAGCACTGAGTATCCGATCGGAACGTATGGAGCTACATTATCCTATATTTGCATATCAACGTTGGTTAATCGGAAATAAGAGAGAAAAGTTTTACCGCTTCGAATCGTTAATTCATCGCCAAAAATGGCTCGGAACCAATAGTTTATTATCTAATGAATCTTTTCTTTATAATACTCTATCTGAGAGTTATCAATATTTATTCAATCTGTTCCTATCTAACAGAATGTTATTGGATCAAATGACAAGGACATTGTCGGAGAATCAATGTCTTTTTCCGAATGAAATTGAACACTCAATTCATACAACAGGATTAAGATTTTACATCAGCCGGGATAATCTGTAATAATCGATGAAAGAGCAATGGAATATGGAATGAAGTAAAACAAAATTGACCGGGCAGTAGGGTCGTGGAAACCAATGAGAGGTTCTACATATGCTCCTATTTAAGATCCTATAACGAATCCTTTCCTGGTATTGTCCAAGAATAGTAAGTATGTTGGAGAAAAAAAAAAAAAGACTTGATAGATCTTTAATTTGAAGATAGGTTCTTCACTCCGAGATCTCGACCATGTAAGAGTAAGCATAGTAAAGACAAGCCAATTCTCTTTAACCTAATGAGATATTCTCTACTAGACTATGCTTACTCCTTATTTCCTAGATTTCGGTTCTAGTCTAGCATTCTCTCTTCCCACACTATTCGGAGGAGAGGAAAGGATAGAGTCAATCCGACATGCATATAGTTGTTGAGGTTCGGTCACAACTCCCGGATCTTGCAAGATCTTGAGAGGGGTATATGGTTAATCTATTTATCTTGCAAGATCTTCTCAATCTGTGTCCTTAATGAAATATACCTCATAATACGAGGGTGGACCATTTCGGAATGGACTATCTCATTAGATAGAGAAGATCTCCAAGATCCTGCCTGTGATCCACTGTCCTATTCCACTTGAACTTGTAGGTAATCGTCGGAATACCTCGTATCAACAGATACGAAGGGAATCTATCTCAATTTATTGAGATACTCTCGTACGAGATTTACCATTGAATTGCTCATTCAATAAGCATGAGCAATATTATGCCTTGAAGAGGACTCGAACCTCCACGCTCTTAAGCACGAGATTTTGAGTCTCGCGTGTCTACCATTTCACCATCAAGGCATCCCGAAAGTGAGTTAATCCTAGTCCATTAATATATATATATATATTATATATATATATTATATATATTCAAAATATCCTGATATGTAAAATGAATATAGAATCTATGTTAGAGATAGCGTCTTCGAGTATTGATATCGATCGGTCATATAGGTTAATTATATATAATCCAATTTTTTATATTTTCATTTTCATTATCTGGAGAAATATACGTAAAAAAGATGACTAAACATCTTTTCTTTTTAGATTCAATAGAAACCTAAAGAATTGAATATGGTACCAAATAACAATCTGTAAAGAACAGGTTCGATTCTATGATATCTATTCCTGACTAGAACGGAGCGGTCAGATATCCATATTTCAATAGATATATCTCTATGTGCATATATATCTATTGCCATGCGTTCGTTCGATGAAGATAGGAACGAACATCGAAAATTCGATTCGAGCGGCTAGAGCAGCTATTTTCGGAACGAAAGAAAAGAAACGAATGGTAGAGTTGTCGAAAAGAGAATCCCTCACTCCTTTTTCTCATTCAGAACCGTGCATGGGACTCGAACCTCGCACGGTTTCTAGGTGATAAAGAAGGAATAAAATAATAATCTGATTCCTTTTTTATTCCCTTCCTCGCGCATGTATAAGACCAAATCTATTGAATCAATAGATTTGGTCTTACCAATCTCTCTTGCAAAATATCTTTGTTCATTCAAAGATATTAGTTGTTTTTGACCTTGCTTTACCTTAATTGTTATTTCGAAAAAAAATAAAAAATATTTGAAAAAAAAAAACTTTTTTTTTTAAGTGATGTCTTGGTCCGAGTGGGGGTAGGGGTAACAGTCCTTTTCTTTCTCTTTTCCACATGTCCATAGAGTTTTTAGAGATAGAAACATTGATAAAAAAGAAATAGAGATATCTATTACCTCTATAATAAAATAGAGGTAATAATTTGTAAAACGAATCGCACTCCTTCATATACGTCAGGGGTCCATTGATGAAAAGGGACTGGAGAAAGTTCGGATCCAATTCCTACAGTTATGGATATAAGCGCAATCAAAATTCCTGGAGAGTTATACATTTGTGTATCTATGAGACCATTTACTATTTCTTGAAGCTCAATCTTTCCCCTGGATAGACCATATAGCCAAGAAAGACCATAGACCAGAATGGAAGAAAAGCAAATGAAACTCTTTCAAATGATCTCAGGGTATAATTGAAAATGAAGTTTTCACTTTGTACATGTCAGATCATAAATTAGTAATTTCATTCAATCTCCGAAAGAGTAGAAATAGTTTCTAACTTGCAATTTTCGGAATAGGAGATTGACATAATCCTCATGAATAGGATCGAATATTCCTCCATACTCTATCTCCTTCTTTCTTAAGGAAGCTTTCCCAAGAGGGCTTAGTTTATCTATCTATGATTTATGTTCTTTTCTTCTTCTTTTCTTCTTCTTTTTTCTCTTTTGTTCCGATAAACATATTGATAAATCCCGATCCGAACGGGAATTAATTTCTAATTTATCAGGATATGTAAATCCACTATATAGATAGGTAAATATCGATCCTGTTTATGAATTAACGGAAATGTGCAAAAGCTCTATTGGCTTCTGCCATTCTATGAGTCTCTTCCTTTTTGCGTATAGCATTGCCATTCCCTCTGGCAGCATCCATTAATTCGTGACTCAATTTGAAATTCATATTTCGACCCGGACGTTTTCGAGATGCCCCTAATAACCAACGAATGGCAAGTACTTTTCCTTGTGTAGATCTTATCTCAATGGGAACTCGATAAGTCGATCCACCCACACGTCTTGCTTTGACTGTTACATTGGGAGTTACTCTACGTATTGCTTGGCGTAGAACAGATAGTGGATTTTTCTCCGTCTTTTGTTGAATATTTTTGATGGCTCGATAAAGAATTCGATAAGCCAATGATTTTTTCCCGTTTTTAAGAATACGGTTAACCACCATGTTAACTAATCGATTATGATAAATAGGATCGGATTTTGCAGTTTTTTTTTCTGCAGTACTTCGCCGTGACATGAGTGTGAAAAAGGTTCAAGAATCTATTTCATAAAGGCTGCAAATCATTTATTTTGGCTTTTTGACTCCATATTGTAGGGTGGATCTCTAAAGGTATGAAAGATCTCCCTCCAAACCGTACATACGACTTTCGTCGAATACGGCTTTCCACATGATTCTATCTGCATAGATGAGATATATTCTTTATGCATATAATTCTGTTTACTCACTCTCGATTGAGTATCCGTTCCCTTTCTTTCTTTTGCTATGATTGGAAATCCTGTATTTTACATATCTATACCATCAAGTCCTTAGGTTTACAAAATAGTGTATAAAAAAAGTGTTTCAAATCATTGCTATTTGACTCGAACCTGTTCTAAAAAGGTCAAGGTATTTTTAATTTTCTGTTGAAACAATCAGGGAAAACTTCGAAAATGATTTCGATATTGAACCTTGGACATATAATAGTTCCAAATCTCCTGAAAAAGAGGATCGTTTGTTTTACGGTAGCCTGCTCTAGTCCCCTTACAAAACGTTCGTTATTAGGTTAGCCATATACTTCACATGTTCCTAGCAATTAACATGGCATCATCATGAAATGATACAAGTCTTAGATAAGTAAGAATATACAACGCACTAGAACGCCCTTGTTGACGATCTTTTACTTCGGCAGCATCTAGGGTTCCTCGAACAATGTGATATCTCACACCGGGTAAATCTTTAACCCTTCCTCCTCTTACTAATACTACAGAATGTTCTTGTAAATTATGGTCAATACCAGGTATATAAGCAGTGATTTCAAATCCAGAAGTTAATCGTACTCTGGCAACTTTACGTAAGGCAGAGTTTGGTTTTTTGGGGGTGATAGTGGAAAAGTTGACAGATAAGTTGTCTTCACTGTCACTCTACAAAACCGTACATGAGATTTGCACCTCATACGGCTTCTCGTTCAATTTTTTCGAAGTAGGATAGATTGGATTATTTTCATTGTTCGAGAATCTTCATATTCCCTTCCTTCATGCATTATGTCTAAAAGAGTCACTGGAACCAATTGAGTCAAACACGTTTTCGTGTTCTAACAAAAAACTACTGAATCATATTTTTTTCGGTCAAAAAGATTATGCAAAATCTTCGGAATTTCCTCTTCCTTCTCTATTCCCATCCTATAAGTACAGTGTCTGAAGAAATACTCTTTTGTATGAATCGACATTATGAAATGCTAATTCCTTCTTGATATCTCGAAATATCATTCCTCCAAATACAAATTGGATTCGAAATTGACGGGTTAATGTGAGCTTATCCATGTGGTTATACACTGTTCGAATTCGAGCAGGAATCAATTTCATGAAAGATCTTGGCTTTCGTGCTTTGGTTGGGGTCGTCCAAGATCATTTCGATGACCTATGTTGAAGGATATATATATATATATATATATCTGAGATATGATCTGATCGACTGCGTAAGGCCCGCGAATAGCAATCGATATGGCCGGGGAAAGTATACGGAAAAGGAAGTTATTTTTGATCTGATTAGTCAATGATCTGGCCCGGTGAGTCCTTTCTCCTATGATGAACTGATGAACTGCTGGCACCAGTCCTATATCTTGTTTCTGTGGACCGGTGGAAAAGTGGGGGCTCAGCGGGAAGAAGATTGTACCACGAGAGAGCGAAGGGGTCAACCTGTTCCGAAGAGACAACATGGATTTTGGAAATGTAGTTGTACTCTCACATCGATCCAGATAAAGAAGTATTTCCATCCACGGAGGTCAATATTTGCTCGCTAGGCGAGAGGATATCAATGTATTTATATGAAGTAGTTAACAGTTGCATAGGGTCTTCTCTTTTCTTTTCTGTTCTGTAATGATGGATCCTGTACGTGTTCCTTAGAGCAAAAATTTGTTCATTTTTGGGGTCTCGAAGTGGAAACAATTCGGAACTTTTTAATGGAAAAAGAGATAAAAGTAGATCTTATTTTTCGAAAACAGTAATATCCTGGGTGCAAGAATAAATTTTTGATCCGTATCATCTCTGTATAATCTTTACTCGATCCTGTTCTCCTTGTTCTTCCAACCAATCTTTAGTCCTTTCCGCACGCACTAGTGCTAGATCGGATCAAATATGTTTAACAAAATATTTGACATGTTCATGTCAAACTTGCTTGATCGAGATAGGTAAAATATTACTGATTTTACGGGACCATATGTTATGGTTCAAATCAGTAGGAAATCCTATTTTCGATAGGATTCACTCAGAATAGTATCCAATCTTTTCTTTCTCATTCTTTCTTTTCGTAGTAGTGTGAAAAGAAGGAAGGTTTGGCTTCAAGTTGTTCGAGAGAAAATAGTGGGATAGTGGTGTTGAGTCTCTCGACCCTTTGGTAAGTTATTATTCATAAGTCAGTTCTCCTTCCAGATGAAGGTAGGGAAGGGATATAACTCAGCGGTAGAGTGTCACCTTGACATGGTGGAAGTCATCAGTTCGAGCCTGATTATCCCTAAACCTAATGTGAGCCCTTCCATCAAACAAATTTTTGTTTTTTATCTTATAGCTCTCTTCACTCCAGAGGCTCGTGTCATTTACACGAGCTCTTTTTTATGGTATTTAATGATATTTATTTTACCTGTAATTGGGGTAAAGAATAAATGAAATGACCAAAATGGAACTGGATATTTCAATTGGAAGATATGTAAATTGTCATAATGAACAAAAAGGGTTTCCGTTCATTTCATTCAATAAATATTGATCTTTATATCATGTGAGTTGAGTGGTTGATATGAGCGTTCCAATTATATAAATCAAGATTAAATAATCTATTTATTCTATTCATTGGGATGAAAAAAAGGGGTAAAAAGAAATGAAAAAAAGAAGATCCTGGATAGTGAAATTGGAAGAGATCAAAAGTTATCAATTTCTATACAATCCATGGACCGAATCCAATTTAGTGAGATTTTTAATTCAAATCCTTTCGCACCGGGAGCGCCTTATAAAGCTCTTTGACCTTAGAATTCTCAGTACGTTGCTTTTACGCGATCTACGTAAAAGCAATCCATATTTTTTGGTCAAAGGTATAGTAGTACTTACATTATCGGTCCTCACATATCACTTCAATTATAAAAGTAGTATGACTGATAGAAAAAATTTCTATTTGATGAAACTATTTCCTATACATATAAACGTTATGGAACTTGGAAATGAAACATCGGAAGAATATTTAAAACCTTTCACTCAAAATTGGTTGATACTTCCGCATCTTTTCCTGTCTTTCCAATTGAAAAGATCTTACAATCAATCCATAGAACATTCTGATCCCATTAATTTCAATTCAGGATATGACAGGAACATGAACAAGAAGGATGAGAAAGATATTCCCTCGATATCGATCGTTATATGAATATATTCTATAAAATGGATGATAATATATAATGGATGATAATATATAATGGAAATTGAACTTTCAAATTCCATTGGTAGATTCTCATCTATTTCAATTTATTTTGCGTTTTCGTCGAGAGAATGGATTGATTCAATTTGCAGCATATTCCGATAAAGAATATGTTGAGTTCTCTACGAGAGAAATGAATAAATGAAATACAGAAGATGTCTTTCACATCACAATATATGAATTAAACCCATTGTTCCTTATGGCAGTTCCAAAAAAACGTACTTCCAGATCCAAGAAAAAAATTCGTAAAAATGTTCGGAAGGGAAAAGCATATCGGGCCGCAATAAAAGCTTTTTCTTTAGCTAAGTCTATCTCCACCGGTCATTCGAAAAGTTTTTATTGCATAGCCAATGATGATTCCTCTGGATCATCCGAATCAAAATTGACATCAATTGATTTGGATGATCCGTAGCACAACACGAGCGAATATACGACACCACCCTCCAGGACCTTGGAGAACGGTGATGCGAAAGAAATCATTTTCTTCGGGTACTCCCAAGGGTGGTCGTACGAAAGGGACACGGTCATTAATTAGTTCCACTACAGTACTTCCCTTCAGCCAATCTGGAGAAATGGGGAATTTATCCACTATTCCTCTATCCATTCCGCCTTCCCACTGGAAAGGGATTAGAGTTCATCATTTTTTGTAAGGATCCTGAACGAACTTCAGCATTACCATTATGCTACATTTCCGGTAGCTCAACCTTATCAACATCCCCATCCATTCCGATCCGAAACTAGGATCAAAACGATTTCTTATTTCTTATAAATAATGGCACAGAACCTACGGAATAATGCATGGGAATGATATTATTTCATTATGGAATCACTCGTGCATTTCGTAATAGATGCAGGTTTTTGCTCTATGGCGAATAATTACTAGTTCGTAGTTTCAAATATCTCAATTCATCCTTCTTCTGCTTCTGCTCCTCCCAATGATTCATCTCCTTATTGGGTCTGAACCCATTCTTTCCCTCCTTTATGGTTGGATAGAAAAGAGTGAGTGCTAAATCCTTTAGGAGAACTAAAAGGAATCCTCTTTCTTCGTATCTCTACCATTTATAATGCGTAATGCCCAAACCATTGTGGCAGAGATACATGAGCTGACAAAAATATAGATGCGTAATCTAGTGCAATTTTTTATCCTATGGATTAAACCCCATCCTATGGATTAAACCCCTTTCTACATCTCAGTAGCTCAAAATAGTATCAATTCATTAATAAGCAGCCTGTATATAGTACTATTAGTTCGTATGTAATATTATTGCGAGCTATCAATATATTTGGATGTCTCCTCTCAAATTGAAAAGTCCAACAGGATATTGGAGAATAATCATACGGGAGATCTCAGAAAAATGGTTTCGTTCTAGATATGTATATGATCAAATAATCCAGATTGGAAAGTGATGATATAACCATGTATCTCTCTTTCTTGTTTGGAATCTAGCTGCTCCGATTCTTCCCATCGTGAGCGAAAATTGACAGATATTCTTTGTTCGATAAGGCATGTTACTATTTCCCCATTCTCTTTCGGAGCAGCGGGATCTGAACCCACGACCTCCATCACCCCAAGATGGCACGCTACCAAGCTGCGCCATGCTCCGTTATAACCATTAACCAACATAAATTTGATTCAAATGTCAATGCTCGAACTTCTATTTTATTTGGACATCTGTTATAATAACAGATTACTCCCTCTGCTAGACACGTTCCATAACATTGACGATCTGGTGTAAATAAGCTAGTATGGTCCCTACGAAGCCGCCATGGTGAAATTGGTAGACACGCTGCTCTTAGGAAGCAGTGCGAGAGCATCTCGGTTCAAATCCGAGTGGCGGCATTTTTCCAGGAAGATCTCATCAATCACTTCTTCCTATGTAGCAATATCTGTTCAATCTATTTCCATTGTGATAGATCAATCCTATCTTTTCATCATAGATCTCATTCGGGAATAAAATGAATAAATGGGTTTGATTATGATATTCATAACTTTAGAACATATATTGGCTCACATCTCTTTTTCTCTCATTTTGGTTGTCACTCTCATTTATTGGGGAACCTTAGTTTATCGAATTGAAGGACTAAGTAGTTCGGGAGGAAAGGGCATGATAGTTACTTTTCTTTGTACAACGGGATTATTAATTACTCGTTGGCTTTATTCGGGACATTTACCGTTGAGTAATTTGTATGAATCATTCATGTTCCTTTCCTGGAGTTCATCCGTGCTCCATATAGTTCTAGAAGTACGGAACCGGGATGATCGGTGGTTAGGTGCAATCACCGCGCCAAGTGCTATGTTAACTCATGGTTTTGCTACTTTAGGTCTTCCGGAGGAAATGCAACGATCCGGAATGTTAGTACCCGCGCTACAATCTCATTGGTCAATGATGCATGTAAGTATGATATTGTTCAGCTATGCAACCCTTTTATGTGGATCCCTAGCATCAATAGCTCTTCTAGTGATTATGTCCGGAGTAAATAGACAGGTTCTTTTTGGTGCGATGGACAATTTCTTTTCCCGATCCATTCTTCCCAATGAAAAATTTTATTCACATGAAAAACAAAAAAGTGATTTGCAATACACTTTTGATTTTTCATCAACGAATTATCGTAAATGTCAATTGATTAAACAATTAGATCATTGGAGTTATCGTGCGATTGGTCCCGGTTTTTCTCTTTCAACCATAGGTACTCTTTCTGGAGCAATATGGGCCAATGAAGCATGGGGATCTTATTGGAGCTGGGATCCAAAAGAGACTTGGGCATTAATTACTTGGACCATATTCGCAATCTATCTGCATACTAGAATGAATAAGGGTTGGCAGGGTGAGGAACCGGCAATTGTGGCTTCTTTAGGATTTTCTATAGTTTGGATCCGTTATTTGGGGGTCGATCTATTAGGAATAGGGTTACACAGCTATGGATGGTTGGAACCATAAATGGACCGAATTCCCGGAGGGAAAAAGAAGGATAGATTCGATCCAGTTCCTTTATGTAAGTGATAAGTGACATCAATAACTGGTCCAAGTTATTTCAAAGATTGATTATAGAATGATGGAATCACTACTTGAAATAACTTGAACTATATTTTCTCAAAATAAAAGAGAAATAATTTCATTTTTGATTCGCTCCATTCCATTCATTTCTCAAAAGAGAATTGGATCCTATTAATTCTATTATATAGATAAGAATCTATTCGGAAAGTACAAAAATAAATTTTTGCCATTCATTTCATGGATGGAAGGATCGAGATGAGCTAACTTCTATCCAATAATCTGATAGAAAGAGAACTGGACCGGGATAAGCACCAATACCTATTATTGGTAGAAAGAGACAGATCAGGATTAAAATATCTCTTGGTCCAGAATCCGTTAAATAAGGGTTCGTCACATTTTCAACTTATATAGAATATTCGACGTAACATAGACAACAAGTGGATGGGAGTGAATATCGTTACAATTGCCGCTATTGCAGTACCAATGATTCGATTTTCAAGGTCGAAGAAGATTGATTTATAAACAGTCATTTTTCTCGGGAAGAAAATCTCATAGATTCTGCCATAAAACCACTGATTTCCGGTAATGCAAGAGAAGCCATTGAAAAACTACCGGACATAGTATTTTAGCTATTAGTATAGCCCTACCATTTATTTCATCAAGAAGAAGAAATGTATCCTATCGTCACTTGTTCCCGCTAAGAATGAAAATGCCGCACCAATGGATTAATGAAATATCATTTGAAAATGGATCCATTGAGACCTGTATCTGCCATGGAACCAATAATGAAAAATCCCATATGAGATAGTTATGAGATAGTGAAGACTATCCTCCTTTTCCAATTCTGTTGACCCAGAGATGTTGGAGCTGCATAGACGATTTGAACCGCTCCTATCATTACCAACCACAGCAAAAAGAAATATAAAATGAGCATGAGGTAGCAATTCCATGTTCGGATTAACCCATATCCTCCCATTTGAAATGGAACTCCGGCTACTGAAGCATACATGTACTATAATGCGCTTGCCCATGAGTATCAGGTAACCAGGTATGTAAGGAAAAAATTGGCGATTTGATTGCATAAGTGATGAAGAACCCTAAATAGAATACTATTTCCAATATTACGGAATACTATTTATTATCCAATATTCCTGAACCTAATGTTGGTCTATCAGATCCCTAGAGACCCATACTTCAAGCTCTGATTAGGGGAAAGATAGAACACTCGCAGTGTACGAAATGAACTTTGTGTCCAAATATAAACGTCTTTCCCTCCCCCCGTACGGATAGAAGTGGGTGAACAGAAATTGATTCCAGCTCCCGCATAGGAAAGAAAAGCAGAATATCTCGAGAAGCAAATGATCCTAATTGGCCACTGTACATTGCATAACATCAGTAAATGTAACGATCGAAGATTTGAAGTAACTGTCCAAGCAACTGAAATGGCAAAAGTGGTAAAAAATCCCGTCAAATAGATCCAATGGAAAGTCCGCCAATTCCCAATCTCCAATGAAAATCAATAAAATCTATCCAGTCAGACTCTTTCTTCTTTCAATTGGATCAATTAATTATCGAATTGGAAATGGTAACGGACGGAATGTATAGGTAATGAAAAGGAGTTCTTACCTAGAGTATATCATCGAATCAGCTCATTCCTTCCCTGGGCAAATAATGGGATTAAGGAACCTGCAGATATGGGCAAACTAACAAATCATTGTTGATCGAGCCAGGGTAATTCACTTATTATAGAAGATACTTTCCATCTCTCTATAAAAACCCATACTTGATCCAAGATCTCAAGTATGGGTTTTTATCAGTGGAGAAAAAAAAAAAAAAGAATGAAAGAAATATGAGATGGATTTAACCTTTTTTATTGTGCATATTGATCAGTAAGCTAGACCCATACTGCGCGTTGTCTCATGCCATAAATAAACACGTACACTCAAGAAATCTGTTGGACAAGCGGATTCGCACCGCTTACAACCTGCGCAGTCTTCTGTTCTTGGAGCAGAAGCAATTTGCTTAGCTTTACATCCTTCCCAAGGTATCATTTCCAATACATCTGTGGGACAAGCTCGTACGCATTGGGTACAACCAATACATGTATCATAAATTTTGACCGAATGTGCCATTGGATCTCCATTAGTTAGTAAAAAGTTTTCATTTAATAAGATCATATATAGCCAAATCTTCTAATATATGCCCAATAAAGATGGCTAATAACGGGATATTATGAATATAAAAGAATCAATAATTGTACTATCAATTCTATTTGGAACCAATATGTTAAGATTCTGTATTTTTTCAATGGGACAAAGATATTTTGATCATTTCGATCCCTCTAGATCACCCTGAATAAGGTCCAATCATGATAGGTAATTTTCATAATGAGTTTAATATGGATCAATCATGTTTTTGATCGATCGTAATACTATAGAGATTTCGATTGATTCTAGTCATATAGAATAGATATATCTTCATATACCCATCATCTTTTTGGATAGGAATAGATATACCGATTCGTAATCTATAGATTATATATACGATACTCTATCACCATTTCGACAAATGAAATTGATCGATACGAGTTGATTATATGATACGATGTCAGTAGCTGATTAAATAGCTGCTTCGGCGGAGCTATAACAAAGATCGATAAGATGTCCCCCCTTACTCGCCGACTATATTCTAAGATAACCCGAAAATGCTACTGGATTTGAATCGACTGCATGCAGTATTGGCGAAACATAAGTGCTCTAACCATGTTCCGACTCGTGACCAGATAAATACCAATAGATAATGAAGAAAGCACCTCGAACTCGAATAAGTGTATGCTCGAGCATAATAGATCAACTCCTTATACCTTTATCTTCTCAGATATAAAAGTTCTATTGAGTTTCTTATTTTCCATTATCTAATGATCCTTTTATTATAAGATCAGAAATAGAATGATACTTCTCATCATACTTACTAGAGGGACGAAAAATAGATCCAGGTGGATTCATTATGTGCGCGAGAATTTCCAATATTATGAGATCGCATTCACTAAAAAAAAGTGACCTTATCTACCTCTAGCATAATCACTCTGCTAAAGCTAGCCCTTCGGGATACATATTTCCCGATCGATCTTTTCGACGCATTTACCGTTATTGCCTCTGCGAACATAGTAGCTAAATAATCCCATTGCGTTACATAGGGGAGATATTGGACTATTGTTCGGTTCTAAACAATTTGATCCCATCCCTCCCTATGTAAATAATCTGATAGAGGTTCAAAGTCAATAACATCTTTACCATCTAGCAATAAGTCGAAGAACATCCATTATCGATGGATAATGAGGACCCATACTTACCATCAGGGGGTCTTTCAGCAAGCATGGTCATATGTCACCCCTCTCCGGTTCGTTTTATAAATGAGAACAAAAGAACGACTAATTAGGATCCGGGATCTCTAAAAATTGGATTGGAATTCAAAACTTCGAAATTAACGGGTTTTTAGCCCACGAATACCCAATTGACCGATTAAATCATCGTAACGAAGTTTATCCCTCTTGGAGAGATAAATCAGAAGTTGCTTACGTTTGCCCAAAATTTTCCACAAACCCCTTTGGGATGAATAGTCTCTTCCGTGCAATTGCAGATGCTGGGTAAGTCTTAGGACCCGATTGGTTAAATAAAATACCTGAGATTCAACAGATCCTCTCTGTTTATTGGGAATCAGAGACGAACTAATGGACAAATTCTTGATCATAAAAAACAAATTTGACCGGAGCTTAATAGAATTTTTTTTTTTTTTCTCGAGTCAGAAAAAAGAATTAGATCCATTCTTTCATTTGCATGGTCCATATAATAATTCTGATTCGTTCCGACCATTTATTTCTATTGAAGAACAATTGGTCGGATTCTTTCTATCTTCTTGGAGGAACATTTGGTTTTGGACCTATGGCAAAATACGATAGGAGATGTAGAATCTTTTCACATCGCATTGATAAAACGGAACGAACAGATTGGTTCAATTTTGGCCCAGAAACTCCATTGAATCAATCTATTTGTTGTTGTTGACGAAAACGCAAAAAATCTATCAATTGAAAGTTAGGGGATACATACGTATTCTCAACATCGCAGATCGACTCCCATCATTTGTATTGAACCAATATCTATTCATACAAATAAGATCCTCTAATCGATAACTAGGCCAAAGAAAACGTTTAATTATTTGTGTTGTATCTACGCTAAGATGTTGGTCTCTTTCCATGAGTTCTTCGTCATTTTGTATGTCTTTTCCATTGGAAAATCCTACATGATCGTTCTCCGGATCAAACCGATTCAGGATTCGAAATTCTCTACGACGTTTTGGGAGCAAAAGATCTTCTAAATTGAGGGAACTCAAAATGTTTTTTCCATCCCCCAGAATTTTCCCGCGTTGCACAGATCCATCATAAAGATTTTCATCTATCCATTCCCGGGCTTTATTTGGAAACTTAAATGAAATACTTACGATTTTATACATCAGGAATTGGTCGTCCAGTATGCTTGATAAACGATATGGTTCGGGGATCACTATGTTTTTATCTTCCCATATTTCATTTCGATTGCTTACCTTTCTCGGAACATCCTCCCGAAGAATATTCTCTTCCCATATTTCCTTTTCATTGTTTACCTTTCTCGGAACATCCTCCCGAAGAATATTCTCTTCCCATATTTCCTTTTCATTGCTATCCCTTTCATTGCTATCCTTTTCATTGCTAGCCTTTTCATTGCTAGTCTTCTGAAGAAGAAGGAACATTAGATTCAGGTTAACATTTCCCTGGTGGATATTGGTCCAAAGATATTGGACCGGATCCTTAATTCCGCACATAACCCTGCAAACATCCGACAGCTTGAATATACTGTCTTCCCCTATACCTTCTACCGCTTTGTATTGAACAAAAACTTGATGAGTTTTTTTCTTTTCATCAGCTTTTTTCTTTTCATCAGTTTTTTGATCTTCTACTTTACCAGTTTTTTGATCTTCTACTTTACCAGTTTTTTGATCTTCTACTTTACCGGCTTTATCGTTCCGATTATGCTCTTTTCCTTTTTTTTTATGAACATGTGATCTAACACCTATTCCTTGTTCTGTTGTTTCCTTCCGTTCTTCTTCTTCCTCTATCTTTTTCCGGTCTCGTTCTTCTCGTAAAAACGATTTTTTTGGTACGTACTTCGATTCAGTGTCATATATATTTTTGATTCCCAAAAGGTCCGGGAATAACCATAATTTGAAATCTAATACGGATCCTCTCTTCTCGATTTCCGGAGAATCAATAATGCCAACATTGTCTCTTCGCGTCTCATCAATCCTCTGTTTATTCGTAAGAAGATCAGTCTTCTGCCTGTCAATCATTGTTGTATGATCGTAAGTACAAGAACGTATAGCATCGTAAATTTCAATAGTAGAACGAGGACCATTCATGATATTGAAATCGGTACCCTTCCAATCCTCCTCGATAATATCACGAATAAACTTTTCCCTGAGAATTCCTTCACGATCGGTGATATCGTGATCATCTGGTATATAAGGTTGTACTGGCGGCCCGTAAATATCCAAATCTTTTGTAGAATCGAGAATATCCGAATCTTTTGTAGAATCGAGAATATCCGAATCTTTTGTAGAATCGAGAATATCCGAATCTTTTGTAGAATCGAGAATATCCGAATCTTTTGTAGAATCGAGAATATCCGAATCTTTTGTAGAATCGAGAATATCCGAATCTTTTGTAGAATCGAGAATATCCGAATCTTTTGTAGAATCGAGAATATCTGAATCTTTTGTAGAATCGAGAATATCAAAATCTTTTGTCAAATTGAGAATATCAAAATCTTTTGTCAAATTGAGAATATCCAAATCTTTTGTAGAATTGAGAATATCCAAATCTTTTGTAGAATTGAGATAACTATATGATAAGAGATCGTATCTGTAACGTTTGTTCATTTTCCGAAGTAGTCCCAAATAAGGTTCCATCACAGCTGCAAATATAGAATCTTTTTGTTGTTCATAGGGAATGAATTGTTCTTCATAGCACGTACATTGCTTACTTACTCCATTTCTCCAGTTCTGTGGGTTTATCCTAGACCATATCTCTGGGGATATGTTGTACCGGTCAAAACATCTCAACCATTGTTTCCAGTCATTCTCATTCAGATCTTGTGGTTTCTCGTGATCCAATATTCTTTGTATATCTAATAATTCTTGGATCTTCTTCTTGATCAAGGGATATGATGTTTGGGCTCGGGATTTGAATAAATACTTTGAATAGGACCTGTTCATTGCCCTTATCTGCCATATCTTGTGAAATACATATGCTTGGGACATTGAGAACATGTTTCGATCAGGATTAATTTCAAAATCTTGTATTTTTTCGTTGATCAAATAGTAGTTGGTAATTTTACCTCTATTTATTCTTGAAATATCATTATTAATAATGAATATTTGTCCGTAAATTGCGGCTATATTCCCCGTGGATCGGATCCAAGCGGATCGAATCCAAAATTTGATATTTGACTCGAGGAAATGAATAAAACTTGGTAAAAGATATCGGTCCATTCTTTTGAGAAAAAGTTTCATTAATTTCATTGAATAGAACCTTTTTCGGATTAATTGGACACTTTTCTTTCGAAATCGACCAGGTATTCGCCGAATCTGAACCAATCGTTTTTTGAATGTTGATCCCAAACTCCCCTTCGATCCATTATTACTCTCTGAATCCACCAGAGACATTCCAGTTATAGGAGCGCTATTTATGATCGCGATAGATTTTATCCGCTCCTTCATTGTGGTCATCCGATCATCTGGATCTTTCACATTAATTGTTCGGGTTTCATATCCAAATGGATCATTCATTTCTGATGAATCATTTGCACTATCCATAGGGGTAGTCTCACTCAGTAATTTATTTTGTATCCGGTCATTCAGTTCACTTTTGTCTATATATCTAACTCGTGGAACGCGTCTTATTCCTGTAGATCCCATCAATCGTCTCTTCAATTTTTTGAAAAGAATCAATCCTTTTCTCAATTTTTGAAAGATGATAAACCCTCTCTTCAATTTTTTGAAGATCAATTCTTTGAAGATAGGTTGAAAAAATTCCGAAAAAGGTCCTAGCTGTGGGATTGGATCACCAAAAGGTATGTCAGTTTCAAATCCAAGGGTCGTTAAATAGCTCCAACGCAATTTTTTCTCGAATTGGAGTTCGGGGCTATGCCAAGGCTTCAAACGAAAAGGAAATAGAAGCTTTATCTGCATACCATTTCTTTTCCATTTGTCTGGGAATTCTGTTTCAGAATATTCGGTACCATCAGGAGCGCATTTGATATGCACTTCTCTCCTCATTTGTTCCCAATCTTTTGGAAATTCGGAGCCTTGAAATAATAATATACGACCAATATTTTTGGCTATTATAAGTGATGGTAATATTATACTTTTTCTAAGATTTGATTGAGCCACTAAAAATAAACCTCTTAAATAGTTCAATTCCGGCCACATTGTACATAAGGACTCAGCGAGTGTCGGACTGTGGGGGACCGGCTCCGATTCTTCTTCGTATCTCTGGATTTGCTCCCTAATTTCTTTAGGGATTCGTTCCATATTCACTCTATCAGAATCGGACGTGTCGTAATGATCTTTAGGATAAGTGGGTATTTCCTTTCTTACCAAAAAGAAAAAGGAATGTACATTCGGTTGCATCCTCTTCCATATCATAATTTTACGTCTTTGAGCACGTATGGATCCTTTGATTAAGTTCCGACGATAATCTGATTCGACAAAATAACGTTTCATAACTATTTCTCTGTCCCCAATATCAAAAGTCAGTGTACTTCTGACCTTTCTTGCACGAATGCTATTCGTTGTGATTGGAGTTGTGTCTACATCATCAGATTCATCCATCGTAACATTAGATGACCATCGAGGCACATGTTTCTGAATCTCTTTCATTTGGAGAGGTTCATTCAATAGTATTTCCCTGTAAAGGGTAAGAAAATCTTTCGTTTGCGTTGAATCATCCGTAGATACATTCCCACGAAAATTTCGTAGTATTGTCCACTCATGTTGCGCCAAAGACTCGAAAAGAAAAATCTGTTCTGAAGTCACTTTCTGTTCCGTATTCGTAGTAAAAAGATCAAGAATCAATTCCCATTTTATGGTACCTGTGGGCGAAACGTTTCTACCGTCGATTTGGTTGTAAATATTCACCAAATAGTTTGTGTAGATCCGTTCATTACATGAAGCTATTTCCGGTACGATATCTATATAGGCTACTCGAAAGGCTATTTCCAACCACAGAAAATGTATCAACGAATCATCATCTTTTGCATAGATCTCTTGGATCTGATCAGAAGTCATTTCCAACGAATCTTTTGGATAGATCAGGTTACCAAAAGAAGAATCTATATTTGAAGAATCTATATTTGACAAAGACTCTTCAAATATCTTCTTCCTTGCTTGATTTGCAATTATTCGTTCTGCTAATAGATAGAGCCGTTTCGAAATAGGTTCAACTTTTCCTCTTTCCGATGATTTAGTGATCGGAACAAGCGAACGAACAGTATCTGTAGGTAAGGGTTCCCAGGGTAGTCGAAAGCTTTCGTGTTCCAATTCCTGCCAACGATGAGATATATGGTACCCATACCCAAATTGATCATTTTGGTATCCCTCTTTACAGTCTTTCATAGATACCTCTACAAAATCCGAAAGATTAGAAATGATCGAATCGTTCAGCATTCGGGGGGACTCGAGTTGGTTTATTGTTCCACGGAATGCCCCATTAAGGAATGGATCATACATTTCAATAAAAGAATCTCCCTGAGAATTGGAGAATTCCACTCTCCTTTCGATAACATTTTCAGCAGGAGATCCATTGCTTAGAGCTTTCACTCGATCCGAAAATTCATTCCCTAAAAAATCTCTTCTTCTTTTCATGGTATGGATCCATCTATGATAAGGATCCTCAGATGAGCAAGAAGTATCTAAAAGATCTCTATATTTTCCGAGCTTTTCCCCAAGGACCAATACACTAGGTAAAAACGTAAAAGAGATTCTTTGTTTTCCATCACTCGAATATGTGCCAAAAAAATATTGAGATACTTCGGTCCTCACAGGACCTAGGCGAGTAAATGGGCTATTCCCGATATATCGTATCGGCCGATAAGCTCTATTATGATCAAAGAACATAATGGGCCATGGTTGCTTGAACCATGATAATGGTTCTTCTTTCGGAAGTCCTTTCAATTTTTTCGGATCTATAGCCATAGCCGCAAAGCTGTCATTTTCATCTATAGCCATAGCCACAGAGCTTTCATTTTCATCTTCATCTATAGCCATAGCCACATCTTTATCTCTAGCCATAGCCACAGAGCGGTCATCTTCATCTCTAACCATAGCCACAAAGCTGTCATCTTCATCTCTAGCCATAACCACAGAACGGTCATCTTCATCTCTAGCCATAGTAACAGAGCGGTCATCTTCATCTCTAGCCATAACCACAGAGCCGTCATCTTTGTCACCGATGTCATCATTTTTGCTTTTAAGAAAAAGTAATGGGGCCCTACCTAAATAGAATGAACAATAAGAAAGAAGAAGTAGACTAAAGGTCCGATGGATATAACGTCTTAATCTAGTATAATCAATAGGTGAATTACGTTCTATACGGAAAGAGACCAATTTTGTCAAAATGATGAATAGAATATTACCACCCAACCAACCGCAAAAACCACTTATAATAAACGATATATTATTGCTGTAACGAAAAAGAAAGAGGTTCACTAGTCTTGTTAATACGGGATTTGCTAAAAGAATGGGATTAAACAATTGAAGAATTAGACCACCCATAAATAGACTTAGAATTTTTGGATTGTTGATCGAATTCATGGGGTGCGGAGATTCAGAACTTGAAGGTTCTTTGTTAATTTGATTAAAACGAAAGAACATATATGGTACGACTAATAAAGTTATTGCGTGAGGTTTCCACAACGCTGCATAGATGGGCGAATAGTACATGGACAAAAAGACTATTAATTGTCCCGTAATAGAACCACTTATAGCTATAATACCATAGATAGGTTCTCCCAAAAAGAAAGATCTCATCGAATAGATTTTAGAGGGACCAAAAGGCAATGTAGCGAGAAATCCATAATATAGCCCAAATAAAATGATCGGACCTGAGACTTCTACCCATGATGATAATGGATCCCATAGTAGACCAAGTACTCTTATCATATCGAAACTCCTTGTTGATTGAAAATTAAGAATGAGAAACAGGAATAGAATTAATAGATCTGGTATCCCCCATATATATATGGGAGATACAGATAGGAATAGTCATCATTTTATACATCCATAAATTCGATTTAACAGAATAGATTCCAATATCTAACATATAGAAGATTTATAATATATATTATAACATAACATCTGGATATATGCATATGCTATTAATAAATATATTCTCTGTTAGCTTATCTAGGAGTACTGGTATAGAACTCGTTGTTCTTTCTGACCAGGGTGGTCCTATCCAAGTTATCTAAATTTTCGTTACGTCGTAGAGGGCGGGTAACCAATTCAAGTACATCTCTTGCATTGGCAAATCCATGAATCTGGGCAAAAGTAAATTCAACTGACCATTTAGTATCAATTCCTCTCGCCCCTAACGGGTTAGCATGAGCCATTCCGGTGATGGCTAAGTCGGGTTGTAGCTCGCGCATACGTCGTATCTGATTCGAATTGTCTGGTTTCTCCACAATTCGTGGTATTGGTATACACATTTTTATACATGTATCTTTTAAAAGTGCTAATTCAGCAGCTTGATACCGTTTATCCATATATGGAATACCAATTTCATAAACGATCATACCACATCTGATTAAGAATCTTGCTAGAGATATTTCTAGCAAATTATCTCCCATGAAAAAGACAGATTTTCCGCGTACCAAATCAAGATAATCTTTTAAACTCTCCCATATCCGTTCCTCTCTTTCCTCCAGACTCTGGGTCTCAATACCAAATACAGGACAAATCCTTTCGATCCAAGCACGCGTTCCGTCCGGACCAATAGGAAAAGGAGCTACGATTAATTCACATTTTTTTCGTCTTATCAAAGTTGTTGCTGTACGACCCAGAAAGGGGTTAACGCCACAAACATAAACTCCATCACCCAGTGATGGAAGATCGGCATATCTCTGAGCGGGCAACCAACCTGATACCTTGATGAATTGGCGTCTTAATTCTGTATCAAGTTGAGAGACCAAATTCGAGGGTAAAGACCCAAAAATAACTAAGGGAGGATGATTTGCATATTCCACCAATTTCTTTTCCTTCAGAAGAGGAAAAGGGAATAATTTTGTTTTTGTTATAGTTTCTTTTGATTCACCAATGGGGAATTCTTGTTCTGGACAACGATGTGCCATTACAGCTAACACAGTATCTTCCCCCTGAGTAAAAGCATAATCCAATCCATTTGCTCTTGCCACTAGAATTGGTATTCCAATTTCATATTCCAATTTGGGTGCCATACCTTCCAAATCCATTTTGATTATTTCTGTAGTACAAGTGCCTATCCATATGATCACGCTGGGGTCTCTATCTTTTCTTATCCGAATACAAAGCGTTTTCAATTCCTCATAATCGTTCAAATGGGCCGAGATATCTCCTTCTTCTAATTCCGCCATTGCATAGCGGGGTTCTGCAAAAATCATAACTCCAAGTGCATTTTGGAGAAAATAACCACATGTTTTTGTGCCCACTACCAAAAAGAAACTGTCTTCAATCTTTTGATACAACCAGGATACACAGCTAATAGGACAAAAAGTATGATAATTACCCGTTTCACATTCAAAAGTGATAGTTTCATCAATTTTGGCCGACATAATAGGAAGGGGAAGAATAAATGGCTGAGGATAAATAAGGAAAAGAAATAATGAATAAAAAGAATAATAAAAAGAAAGAATCAAATTTACAACGAATTGTGGATAAATTGTTGATTCTAAATCCTCGTAAACCCAAGTAAATTTTCCTGATTCTTTTTTTTCTGTCCCCCACCACCAATGGGATTTAGATAAAGATCAGAGAGTAAACTGAATAATTCCCGATCTGGAATCTCTTTTGGAACAATACCTTCTGGTTGGGACAATATTTGATCTGCTATGTCTAGATAATATTGACACACATAGTTAAGGGATGGTTCAAATCCAACCATTTCAAATAAGGTTTTACCCTTGACTCTGGAAACTCGGATATCCTCGATAATAGGTAATACTTCTATTACGGGCATTGGACAGGCTTCTACATATTTATTGATAAGATCTCTTCTAGATGTACGATTTCCAACCAAGCCTGCTAATCGGAGTGGATGTGTACGAGCTTTTTCCCTTATAGAGGCAGTAATACGATTAGCTGCAAATAATGCATCGAATCCATTATCTGTAATTATTACACAATAATCTGCATAGTTCAATGGAGCGGCAAAACCTCCACAGACCACGTCACCTAATACATCGAATAATATAATATCATATTCGTAAAATGCATTTAATTCTTTTAACAACTTTACAGTTTCTCCCACCACATATCCTCCACATCCGGCTCCTGCGGGTGGACCCCCTGCTTCCACACAATCAACCCCTCCATAACCCTTGTGAATTACATCTTCGGGCCAAATATCCTCATAATGATAATCCT